TCAAGTTAACTTACCAAAATACCACTCCAAATAAAAGCTAAAAACAATATAAACAAAAAAAAAAAAAAAAGAAAGAACACTATAAAAATCTCTACCAATCAATATAATAAAAATAACAACTTCCAATTCAAAAACAATAAACATCAAAATAATAGAAAAAAAAACAACATTAAAACCCAACATTAAACTAGGAACAACAAAACCACATTCATAACTACCTAATTTGTCATCAAAAAAATCCCGATAAGAAATCATTAAAGAAAAAAAAAATATAAAAAAAGGAACTAAAAAAGAAAAAAAAAAAATAACAATAAAATTTAAAAAAAGAAAAAATTCCATAAATCCACAAAAGTCATAAATATTAACCTCCGTTACCTTCCTTTCGTACTAGAACCAATAAAAAACAAAAATATACAAGATAAACCGCTCTGTCTCACGACGAACTAAACTAATATCAAGTTCAATTTTTATACAAGAAGAACAGTCTCAAACTAAAAAAATTCTCTCCCCCTTACTAAAAAATATACAACATCGATGTAGCGCAGCATATTAATATAAAAACTATTCATATGTCCACAACCCTGTTAACTCCGGAGTAATTTATAAAAATAAAAATAGTATAAAAATTTTATAAAATCCATCCCCAAGAAAAATTTAAAATGCAAAAAAATAACAATCCTAAAAAAAAATTTCCGAAGACTTATCTTTGTAATACCAAAACCTATAATTTTTAATAGAAAAAATAATTCAAAAAAAAAGACAATAAAAAAATTGTTAAAAACTTCATTCATACTTGAAACCACTAAAAAAACAAATCACTTACGCTACTTTTATGCCATCACGCTAAGGCTGCCATTTAAAAAAATCATTGAGCAGAAGACAATTTTAAAAAAAAACCTAAGTTTTTAATAAACATTTAACAACAAATCAAGTTCAAAAACAAAAATTAAAAAATAAAGATAGAAATAAAAAAAGAAAAATTACTAAAGCAAAAATTATAAAATGATTAAAAAATTAATCTAAAAAAAAAACATAATTCAACCACAAAAAATCTAAATAATAAAAAAACAACAATGATAAAAAAACCAAAAAACAATGAAAAAATATAAATACAACTTAAACAATATAAAATAATAAACAGAAATAAAAATACGTTTTATCAATAACCAAACTGGATATTTTAAGTTTTGTAAAAATAAAAAAAATCCAAATCTTAAACAACTTATTTCTATATTTCATAAACTATGACATATTATTTTACTAGTATGCAATACCAAATCATAAAAAAACAAAAAATTAAAATTTTTAAAATCTTTTAGACCACAACTAAATATTTTTAATAAACTAAAAATTCTAACTTAATAAAAAACCCAAAGATCAACCCTTCCAACACTCAAGAGAAGTAACCTCTAAAACAATAGGCATAAAACTATGCCCAGAGCCACAAATTTCAGAACATTGACCATAAAACAATCCCAAACAAGAAAAATTACAAGAAATTTTAGTTAACAAACCATTAAGAGCATCTATCTTAATAAAACATCTAGGAATAGCAAAAGAATGAATAACATCCATAGAAGTACAATAAACCCCAACATTAGTCATAATCGGTAACACACAACGGTTGTCTACATCAAACAACCGCTGATCTCCAAAATTTAAATCATCTAAAGGCTTTATGAAAGAATCAAAACACAAATTACCTCTATCACCATACTCATAACTCCAATACCACTGATGACCAACAGCTTTTAAGGTTAATTCAGAATCACGAAATATTCGACCTTGATATTGAATCAACCAAAAACCAGGACCAGCCATCAAAACCAAAAAATTAATAACTATAATCTGTAAAAACAATTCCATTATCCGACTATCACTACGCTTAACACTAAACTTAAAAGAACTGCCATAAAAAAACCAACTAATCACTACAAAAATCATCACAAGAAAACCAAAAAAAATAACATGAGAATAATAATCATGAATATAATAACAACAAAAAACATAAATTCTCCTAGGCAAAGGAAAAAAATAATTTTGTAAATAAATAATTAGCTTATAAACCTTCTGTTTGGAAAACAAAAATACCAATAATAATACTAAAAAGCCAAATATTATAAAAAACCAATGTCCCATCAAAACAAAATTCTAAACTTAAACTATTATAACATCTAAAAATTTAAACCATATTCAATAAAAACATACAAACCAAAGTTACAAAAATATAACTTTGCAAAAAAGCAAAAAATAATTCAACAGGAATTACAAACAACAAAAAAAAAAAAGAACCAAAAACCCTTAAATTTAACACACTAAACATTAAAAAATGTCCAATCAAAAAAATAATACTAATACGTAAAGTCAAAGCAACCCTACTCATCAAAAAACTCAACCAATGAGAAAAAAATATAACAAGACTAGAAACCCAATTTCAAGAATGATCACCCTCAAAAAAAACCATAAAACTCTCAGTAGCTAAAGAAAAAGTTCGAACACCGAGCCAAGAAAGATTAGTAACAAAAAACAAATAACCAATACAAGACCACGGACTAAACAATGGAAAAACTAAACCACATCCTCAAAAAATAGAAAGAAAAAAAACAACAAACTTAAAAAATAAACAAGACTGAAAACCACGATGATCAAAATTAAAAACTAAAAACTTAACAAAAGCCACAAAAACCTCCATTTCCACAAACTTACATAACTCCATATAAAGCAAATACAAAAATAACAAAAACCATAAAACAAACAAAATTAAAATCACCTAACAAACCTATATCTTTTCAAAATATTATTCAAAAATTAAACTAAAAAGGTAAACCATAAAAACAACAAAAAGAAAACCAAAAAAATAAAAACCAATAGGTAAAAAAATTAACCAACACAAAGTTATTAACATATCAAAACGAAAACGAGGATAAGCTCTACGAGAAAAAATAACTAAACAAACCAAAAAATAAAAAAAAAAAAAACTCCTATCAAAAAATAAACTAGAAACTAAAAAACTAAAATATAATAAATTACCATACTCCCCCAAAAATAAAAAAGCAAAACCAGTACTAGAATAATCAACATTAAAACCTCTAACCAACTCCCTTTCACATTCAGAAAAATCAAAAGGAGCCCGATGTAAATCAATTAAAACCAAACAAAAAAAAGGTAATAAAAACAAAAAAAAAAACAAACAAAAACTAGAACACAACCTGATACTTTTATTAAACAACAAAAAAACCAACAAATAGACAGAAAAAGCAATTTCATAAGAATAGCTCTGAGCACAAGACCGAAGACCACCAACAAAAGCATATTTACTCCCACTAAAAACACCAGACAATATAATGAAATAAACAGAAACACCCATCAAGCAAAATAAAAAAATACCTGAATACTCAAAAGAAAAAAAACTAAAAAAATAAGGTAAAGTAAACCAAAAAAAAATCATTAACATAAAACAACTCACAGGCATAAATAAAAAAGAAAAATGAGAAGAACTAAATAAAAAAATATGTTCCTTCTTCATTAACTTAAAACCATCAAATAAACATTGTAAAACTCCAGAATAACCTACCTTATTAGGACCAATACGACATTGAGATCCACCAAGATAGTGACGTTCTAATAAAGTCAAAAATGCAATCGCCTGCAAAATAAAAATAATCATAACAACAAAACCAACATAATAAAAAAAAAACAAGATGAAAATCCTAAGAATTTACAATTCTTTATTCTAAATAAACTAAAACCTTAAAAAATAGAAACAAGTTTCCTTACCTCTACCATACTACAACTTACGCCCCTTTAGGCCATTGACGGATGGTTTGTACCACTTTATTTATTAAATTCACTAATACATAAAAAAATAATTACTTTTTTTTCCAATTTCAAATAAAAAATAAAAAACTATCCAAAAAAAATTATTAATAGTAACACATGATCATAAACCCATTAGCCAAGTATTTATCTGTTTTAAATTAAAAAAAAAAGCATTACAAAATAACATAAAAACTAAACAATCATACATGAGCAAAAAAAAATTTACTTAAAAGGAGGGCTCTCCATACACATGTTCCAAAAAGAAATCTAAAGTCAGTCAATATTTTTTCGGTTTAAACAAAACTTTACTCCCGAATTAATTAATTTTGATTACCTGGGTACTAATCCAGTTCAATAAAACAAATTTTAAGTATTTCCTCAAAACAAAAATAAACTAAAACATTTTACAAAAAATTAAAATAAAAAATAGAAACAAAAGAAAAAATACTACAATAATTAGAGTTAAAAATTAAAACGCATAGCCGATTATTCTGGAACATTAATAAAACAATCAAAAAACTACCAGTGAACAAAAAATTACACATTAAATAAACTAAACATAAGTAATACTATCTTAATACAACTAAAACCAAAATCAAACTTAAAATTTTAACATATAAAACAAAACCTTATCAAAACCAAAACTTTTGATACTAAAAAAAAACACAACCAAACCAACAACACCAGAAATTAGACCAAAACAAACAAAATAAAAAAACATTATAGACTCAAAAAAAAAAACATAATAAGAAATAAGGGAAAAGAAAAAAAATTCAATACCAATCAATATAAAAATCAAACGATCATACTTTAACACAAGAAATAAAAAAGTTAAAAAAAATAGAACCTAAAGAATAAACCTTTTGATTAAGAATCAAAAATTCTAAATTTAAAATAATCCTTTAAAAAACAAAAAAATACAGCTTAACCCCAAGAATATGAATCTTATAGACTTATTTATCCTACCATATTAAGAATTCATAAACCCACTAATCAACAGTTAGTTATACAACTTATACTAAAAATTCAAATAGCTTAAAACCAACTACGCTTAAAATAGTTATACTTATTATACTAAAAAGCCAAATCCAATGTACATAATAATCTCATGAATGCAAGTCAAGTATATTAAAATTATAATATATGCACTAATTTGGTTGATCTTAATAATTTAATCTTAGATTGAATTGATTATAATAATTATTTATTAATTGTTAACATTTTATGTAATTGTTTACATGTATGTACTCCTTATTGTACATACATGTGTGTGTATGTACATAAATATATTTTAATGTACATACACACTTATTTATGTGTTAACAAAGAATTTAAAAAGTAACAAAAATAAAAATAATCAAACAAAAAAATAATAAACATAATAACAATACAAAAAAAGAATAAAAAAACAAAACCACAAGATATTCACCTTAGACAGTACTCCTAAGACCCCCACACATATAACAAACTAAACATTAACCCCCATATCCACTCTAAAAAACGTCAATAATCAATAGCCATGTCACACGATTGAGTATGATATCAATTAAAATTAAAAATCTTTATACGAAAAAAATTAAAAATAAGAAACAAAACACCAATAAAAACATGAGTACCATGAAGACCAGTCCCAATATAAAAAACATTACCATAAACACTATCACTTATAACAAAACAATTATTCCCATACTCATAACATTGAAAACATAAAAAAAAAGAACCAATAAAAATAGAAATCAACAAAAAATACTCACAATTATGTAAATTTAAACACAAAAAACGACGAGAATACTTAAGAATCTGTCTATTCATCATTAAAAAAATCCTAGCTATACCATTAATTCCTAAATAATCAGGAGATAAAATACCAACTGGACACCATTCCCCCCCAAATCAAGTTAAAGGACAAAGTGAATAATCAAAAAAAGACCAAAAAACAGAAAAAAACAAAGATATCTCTCTAAACAAAAATAACCGAAACCCTTGACCAAACATACGATAATCATAAAAAGAATACTCACCACTAACATCTTCTAAAATAACATCCTTCACCCACAGTATAAAAACAAACAACAAATACAAAAAACAAACAAAAAAAGAAAAAAACATACCCAAATTTATTAACAAAACCAAGCTAACATCCAAACCCAAAACTCCAATACCAACCATGGCCGGGTAATAACTATACTCCATTTTATGAAATTTACGAAACTTTAAAAAAATTTTATTTTTCACCAGTAAAACCTAAATTTACTATACTTATTATACTAAAAATAAACTTAAACAACAAATTTCTAACAAAATTAATTAAACAAATAAGTAAAACACAAATAAAATATAACAAAGTAAAAAAAATATTAAATAAATCAAAAGGATAGTCAGTAGGATAATGACCAGCCCAAGTTAACCAAAAAAAAGATAAAACAAAAACCATAACAAAAAAATACAAGATATTATCTAAAATAGAACGATAATTAGGAATAATGGCTATCAACAATAAAACAAAAATAGAACCTAATATTAAAATTACACCAAATAACTTACTAGGAACAGAACGTAAAATAGTAAAAGCAAATAAAAAATACCACTCAGGCACAACATGGGCCGGACTAGCCATAGTATCAGACTCAACAAAAATTATAGGATCAATTAAACTAAAAGAAAAAAATAATCTAAAGATGATTAATATATAGTAAAATAAAAAATCAAAACTATCCTTAATCCAAAACCCAGGAAAAAAATGGATCTTATCATAATCTCCATGACAATAAAGAGAAGAACTAGACCCAGTAAAATGTAAAAAAAATAAATGAGTTACCACCAAAACTATCAAAAACCATGGCAAAATAAAATGAATAGAATAAAAAAATTTTAAAGTATTTCTACATACACTAAAACTACCTCAAATTCATCAAACTAAATACTTCCCTAAATGCGGAATAGAAGTAATCAAACTAGTAATAACAACAGCCGCCCAATAACTCATTTGACCCCAAATTAAAACATAGCCAGTAAAAGCAATGCCCATAAGAATAAAATAAATAACAATACCACTTATTCAAACTTTATTTAAACGATAACTACCGTAAATCAAGCCCTTAAAAATATGAAGATAAATAAACAAAAAAAATATTGAAGCTCCATTAGAATGTATAACACGAACAAATCAACCCAAATTAACTTCAAACATAACATACTGAACAGAACTAAAAGCATCACCAGCAGTATAGTAAAAAGTCAGAAAAAAACCAGTAACAATTTGAGACATCAATATAATACCTAACATACTACCGTAATTCCATATATAAGTTAAAGTAAAACTAGTAGGTAAAAAAAACAAAGAATTTAAAAAAACATGTAAAATTTTGGAAAAAATCTTCTAATCCAAAAAAAGAAATTTTAATTAAACTAAATCCAAAAAAAAAATATTAATTCTAGCTGAGCCGTAATCAGATATAGAAAATCTATTTTAATATTACAATCCACGTATATAGCACTTATCCCCTAAGTTATAGCTGATTAAATTTAAAAATAACAACAATAGAGAAATGACCCAAAAAATATAATAATAATTGAAGTCATAATAAACACAGAGAAAATTAAAATCTAAATAGTGAGAAAAAAAATCATAATCAAAAAAAAACAAAAAAAACAACAACACTACAAAAAACATAACAAAAATATAAAAATAATTCTCATAGTAACTAAAATTAGACATACTACAAAAGTATGTTAATAAAGAAAAAACACCCCTTAAAAAAATCAAAATGATAAAATAAGAATACCAAACATGCAATCCCAAAGAAATATAACATCTCATAAACAAAATACCTAAACATAAAGATACACAACTTTTTAAAGGATTTCACTCCAAACAACTAAAACAAAACATTAACACAGAAAAAAAAAATCTACAATATATCAAAACGTAAAAAAAACTAAAACAGTAAAAACTCAAAAATTTTATTAATTCCAATAGAAAAAATCTTTAGTTTTGAAAACTAAAAGTTTAAGCTTAACCTAACTCTACAAAATTACTTACTAAAATAACCATAACCTAACATCCGATAACCATAAGATGGAGTATTTTTAATCATAGATCTTCAATATAACCCAACACCTAAAAAATCTTCAATAAAAGAATCAGGCATAGGAGGAACATTTAAGACATAAGCGGGTCTATGCCCGTTATAAAACGAAATACCAAGAAATCGAGAAGCAAAAATAGAATCAATCATCAAATAGTTAAATAACATAAAACCAATAAAAGTAACCAAAGAACCCAAAGAAGACATAATCTGAAATATAGAATAACAATCAGGATAATCTAAAATCTTCCGAGGCATCCCTTGGAGACCAGCAAAATGCATAGGAAAAAAAGTCATGTTAGTCCCAACGAAAAAACAAAAAAAAACAGCCATTATTAACCCGCTATCAAAAGAAACCCCATAAATATAAGGTAACCACAAACAAAAACCACAGAAAATACCATAAACAGCCCCCAGACTTAAAGTATAATGAAAATGAGCTACTACATAATAAGTGTCGTGTAAAACTACATCTAACCTAGCAGCACTCAAAATAATTCCTCTCAACCCTCCAACAGTAAAAAGAAAAATAAAACTATAAGTCCAACACCAAAGAGGTTGAATTTTTTGGTTAGAACCAAAAAAAGTACCTAACCAATTAAAAACCTTAACAGCTCTTGGAATAGCAATAATTATAGTAGCAGCACTAAAATAAGTACGTGTATCAATATCCATACCTGCTGTGTATATGTGGTGACCCCAAACAGAAGTACCCAAAACGGCAATCCAAATTGAGGCAAAAGTCATTCTTGTCTGACCAAACAAACGATCCTTATCCGTCAAAAATAACACAGCTTCCCTAATAATTCCAAAAACAGGCAAAATGATAACATAAACCTCAGGATGACCAAAAAATCAAAACAAATGTTGATAAAGTAATGGACTACCGCCCTTCCTAGTATCATAAAAAGATGTATTAAAATTTCGATCCAACAATAAAAACAATAAAGAACCAGCCAAAACAGGAACAGATAAAACCAATAAGAAAGAAGTTAAATAAGAAGTTCAAACAAATATCCTAATCTGATCTAAAGTTATAGCAATAGAGCGCATATTCTGCACAGTAACTATAAAGTTAACAGAACCCAATAAAGAACCAATACCAACAGTATGAAGACCCAAAATTATAACATCTAAAGATATTTCAGGCTGACCCACAGTTCTAAGAGGCGGATAGAAAGTCCATCTACTTCCAGGACCGCCACCAATAAAAAAGGACTGATAAACTATCAATAAAGCAGAAAAAGTAATCCAAAAAGATAAAGCATTAACACGAGGAAAAGCCATCTCAGGAGCACCTAATATCACAGGTAATATCCAATTTCCAAATCCACCAATCAAAATAGGCATAACTATAAAAAAAATTATCAAAACTCCATGTATAGTCAAAACAGAGTTATAAACCTGACCACTCCCAAAAAACAAATACCCACCTGGACTAGACAACTCCAATCGAATAATCATAGACAAAGCAGAACCACCAAGCCCAGCTCAATAGCCCAAAACAATATAAAAAGTACCAATAGCTTTATGATTAACAGTATTGTAAATACTTTGCTTTAAAAAATTACCAAAAGTCATTCCACAAAAAACATTCATACTAAATAATAAAAACAAACCAAAAAAAATTATAAGCCATAAAAATTATAGGAAGACAAACAATTCTACGACCATCATAAATAAACCTAACCTTACCCCCAATCAAAAAACAAACCAAAACATAAATGGAATAATAAAAAGAAGCCAAATAATACACAAATAAAAAAAAGATACCAAAATAAAAAATAGAACCAATCCAATTTAGTATTAAATACTCAGAAAAAAATGAAATAGACACAGGAAAACCAAAATTAGAAACTATAGTTAGACCAAAAAACAAACTAAACAAAACTCTAATATTAAAATAACCACGCAAGTAATAAACCAAACGACTATCAGCAATATGGTAAAACTCACCGATAAAATAAAACATTAATACAGAAGTATAACCATGAGACAACATTATAACCAAAGACATACTCTTGCCATAATACAATATTCTAACCTCAGACAATAAAACAAAACCTATATGACAAACAGAAGAATAAGCAGCCAAAGACTTACAGTCACTTTGCACAATACAAATAAAAGAACAAAACACCATCCTAACCAAAGACAAAAAAAAAAACAACTCCAACCTAAAGTTATTTAGAGACCCACTAATACGATAGAATCCTACACCACCCAACTTTAACATAACACCGGCCAGAATCATCCTAGTCCCAGTAGGTGACTCAACATGAACCTTCGGTAACCAGACATGTAAAAAATAAACAGGAAACTTAACCAAAAAACACATTCCAAGAAAAAAAACCAACTCAAAAGACATAAAAAAATCATAATAAACAAAATCAAAAAAACAAAATACACGTCTATAGACAAATAAATAAGGTATACCAAAAAATAAAGTATAAAAAATCAAATAATAACAAGCTCTAATCTTTTCAACCTGACGACCAAAACCTAGCAAACAAAACAAAACAGGAATCATAGTTAACTCATAAAAAATATAAAAAACAACCAACCTACCTGAATAAAAAAAAAAAACTCTAAAAAGAATAATAAGACAACTATAAAAAATTAGACCTCTAACCAGTTCAGATAAACAAATGAAACCTAGAACAAAAACCCTAAGAAAAGACAAAAAAACATAATTAAAAGAATCAAAAAAAATAAAACCACCAAGCCAAGAACAATCCAAAAAACCAAACAAAACAAAAATCGAAAGAAAAACAAAAAAAAAAAAAAAATCAAAAAAACAAGCCAAAACAAGAAAAAAAAAAATATACAAACTGAAAAATTCTCCTAATTACAAATCAGGCATTTTAAAAAAAAACTTAAACAGCTAAAAAACGGACAAAAAACCTAAACAAAAAACCAAATAAATAAAATAATCATAATATTTCAAGCCATAATTAAAACTAGTCATACAAATAAGAAAAAAAAAATAACCAAAACCAACAGATAAAAGTGGCATAATTAACAACAATAAATAGTAATAAAAACCAACACTTAAATCAAACAAAGTAAAAACTTTCAAAAAAAAAGTTATTCTCATAGGAACATTAAAAAAAATTATCAACATCTCAATACTAAAAAAGTTAAAACTTCATATATAAGTGTAAGACATCACAATCATTATAGTGAAATAATAAAAAAAAAAAAAGATAAAAACTTCATTAAAAGAAAACATACCCAAAAGCAACAATCAATTAAAAGACTCAGTCGAACCGATAACTACTATGTCCCCAAAATCACGAAGATAAAAAAACTGCAAATAACAAACAACTATGCCAAAAAACAAAATAAAAAAAAAAAAATCACCACAAAAATTTACCAAAACAAAAAAATAAGGCAACTTTTGTAAAAATAAAAACCACAAAAAATATCACTTATTCAAACCAGGCAAAACACTAAATAACCAAAAATGAAATGGAGAAGAACCAGACTTCAACAACAAAACCATAAACTGTAATATTCAACCATCAAATAACAAAAAATAATAACCACTAATCTCCTGAATGATATAATAATTAATCAAACAAAACCCACTAACACCTTTTGCCATAAAGATAAAAACAAAAGTACAAATAATAAATACACTTCATCACACAATACAATCAATAACACAAAAATTAACAAAACTCAAAAATAGTAATAAAAAAAAAACAAAAAATAACAAAATAAGTGAGAAAGACCCGAAGCTAGTTTAGAAGACTAGGTAAAACTTATTTATAATACTAATCTTTTAATCGAAAATCAAAAATAATAAACTTATACTAATATTACCAAACCTTTAAAAAATCAAAAATAACAAAACAAAAAAAAAAATAATTAAAACACCAATATGATAAAACCCCCGAAATAAAGAAAAAAAAAAATAAGAAAATAAATGAAAACCACCAAAAAAAAAATAATTTAACCCATTAATCAAACTATCAAAATAAAAAAAACTAGGAATTACCTTATAAATAGTTAAAGCATAATAATCCATAAAGAACTTATTCTTAAATTCAACAAAATTATAACGAAAAAAATAATTAAAAAAACAATAAATAAAAAAAACATAAAAAGGAACCACAAAATATTCAAAACGATTAAAAACTGTCGGTAAAGACAACAAACTAACAATTCACCAAAAAGTAAAAACAATAGAAAAAAAAACTAAAAAAAAACAAGAACGATAAAATAATTTACTAGAAAATCCAACATAATCCAAAACACCTCCACCTACCCGAAACAAATATAACATACGATAACAATAACAAAAAGTAAAAAAAACACCTAAAAAATAAAAAAAAACCAAAAAAAAATTAAAAGAACCATAATAAAACCGAGATATAAAATATTCCTTTCTACAACAACCTCTAGTAAATAATAACCCACACAAACAAACCACAGAAAAAAAAATCTGCAACTGAACCAATAAAGGAGCTGACAGCCCCATAAAAGAATAACTACGATAATCCTGCTGACCAAAATTGACAAAAATCAAATAGCCAACCTGTATAAATAACAAACTTTTAAAAAAAGAATGGCTAATTATATGAATATAAGACAAATAATGAAAACCACTGCCAATAGCCAAAAAACAAAAACCAATTTGCGATATAGTTCTAAGAGCCACAATTTTCTTAGCATCTTCCTCAACTAAAGAACAAAAACCAGAAACAACCATAGTAAAAAAACCAGTATAGAAAACAAAACACAAAATATTACAATCCAAAGTAATAAAAACATAACAATCCATTAACATCACACCAGCAGTAACCAAAGTCCTCCTATGGACCAAACAACTAACAGGAGTAGGGGCTGCTATAGCCTTTGGTAACCAACTTCCAAAAGGATACTGGCCACCCTTAATAAAAGAAGACAAAAGAAGTATAATAACCACTAAAGACCCAAAAAATTGATAAGATAATGAACCACAAGAAAAAAATACAAACCCATTAAAAAACAAAAAAATACAAAAATCACCAATACGATTAGTAAAAATAGTACTCATAGAACCTCTAAAAGAACTTATATTACCATAAAACAAAACCAAAAAAAAACTTCTAACACCCAAAAAATCCCAGAAAATCAAAGTCATAATAATCCTACCACTAAAAACAATTAAACCACCCATTCTCAAAACAAATAAAAAAAGAAAAAAAAAAAAATAAAACAACCGAGATACACCAACTATATAAAATGAACCATACATGAAAACCATTAAAGACACCAATATTAAGACAAACAAAAATAAACAAATCTCAAAATTAAAAATTAAAGTAAAACTAAAAAAATCACTAAAACCGTAATTATAAATCCACTTACCATAAGGTAAAGTAAAAACAAAAAAAATCAAAATAAAATAAAAAATAAGAACATACCAAACAAAAAAAACAAAAAGTCTAACAACCCTTTCATTGTAAGTGAAAAATTCAAAAAATAAACTAAAAGACCAAAAGATAAAAACCCAATCACAGACAATGAATTATACTACATTTATACTAAATCTTTAAACTGAAATAATAATCTAAATGACCCAAACATTTAATTTTTCAAATACTTAAACTAATTCAGTAAAGCTAAGGAAAACTCCAAAATTAGTTTTCAAAACTAAAAAATTAACTTAAGAACACAAAATCTTTAGATCTGCAATCAAAAATATTAAAATTTATACTAAAGTTCTAAAAAAA